GATCGGGGGGGGCTAATTCAAACCCTTCGGGTAAAATAAGAACAGCCCCCACATTCAAAGCGCCCTTTTTACCATTCGCAAGAACTTGTTTCAGTTGGATATCATAAGGAATTCGAACAACTGCTTCAAATACAGTATCAGGAAGTACCGCTTGTGGAACCTCGATATCCACGGGCTTATTAGCTAAATGGCAGTTGGCACAGACAATACGGCCGGTCGCTTCTCGTGGATTTTCATAACCCTGCTGTGCAAAAATGGGATATGCATTTGAAACGGGTGCCCAAGTTATTATATATATCATGAGTGATACGGAAATAGATCGAGTAATCTCTTCCTTTATCGAAGAAAAGGTATTTCTAGTTTGCATGGTCCAATCATTGAGCCCAAAAATTTCTACAATAAAATTAGGTAGGTCCCAAGTATAGTTCCCTATCCATGATTCTGCTATTTACTGAAATAATGTTACTCGAACAGAGGGGGCATCCTTCTGGATGGGTAGAAGGAATAAGTACAATTTTGAATGTTTGACTTATGTACAAAGTAACAAACATTAGATTTTTCAGTCATTCATTGAATGATAAATCACTACAAGTGACGGAGATACACGATTTAAATAACGGAAGATCCAATATTTAAAAATTGTGTCCAGAATGACTGGAAAAGTGGAAACAAGACCGGATATAATTTGATTGTTATGAGAAAATCCAAAATCTTTGTAGACAGAACCAATCATTAGTTCCCAACCATGGGGCGAATGGAATCCTATACATAAATCAGTTAATAAAAGAATAGAAAAAGCTTTTATTGTGTCGCTTAAGTTATATAGGAACTCTTGAAGCCAAGAGTTAAGAATAACAAGTTCTTCATTACCAAGAATAGAATAACCACTTAGAATAACGAAACAGATTATATTTGTCGAGAAGTGCAAAATCGTATGGATACGATCCTCATTGTGCATCTTGATCAATTGGATCGTTTCTTTGTAGATTCCGATACGAAGCTTTTGTAGATGTGTTTCTGGGTATTCCTGTAGCATTTCGTTCAAGAGAAAGAGTTCCTCTAATTCTATAACTTTTTTTATAATACTCTTTTCTTGAATATCATTCAAAAAGATTTCGGAGTGCCCAGTATTCCACCAATTAGTAACCCAAGATTCTAGGCTTTTATTAAATGAAAGAGAGATCCACCAGGGCAAAAATACTATAGATGCAAGATATAGAAGGGGAATGAATGCTTTCTTTTTTGCCATTTTTTCGTCTTTGATTTTTTAATGAACTCACTTCATTCGTTAACTCTATACACTACTAATATTTATATCAAACATAAGTTCTATTACAAGTCATATGGATACTATTATGAATCCATTCCCCCGTTTTTTTGGTTTTTTGATTTGTGATTCATTGGTTAGTCCTTGAATTTCGAAATAATACAGAAAGAAAATAACAAAGAAAGAGTCCACTTTTGTTACTGTGAAGGGGATTATTTACATACGCAAAAAAAAATTCGGACAAAGACTGTTTTCGGGCTGTTCCGTATACGTCTGCTTTGGCTCAAATGAGCATTCTGAAGAAATTCCAGTTAAGTTATATTATTACTATGGTCTAGAAAAAAGGGTATTCTTTCATTTCAGTTTTATCCCCCTTGCTACGAACTAAGAAAGCATTCATTCTGAACGTCATTTTTCAAAATACTTCAATTGGTACACGCAAGAAATAGGCCAATTCGGCAGCCTTTTGCTCAATTTCTCGTGGGGTCAGATTCTTATCGGTACGAGTCAAGGGAATAGCCCCTTGGCCTCTGATTTCCATATAAAGCACACAACGTGCATAAATACCCTCTTTAACTTCTATTCTGATAGACTGGATGTCTTTCATAAGGAATTGGAGGAAGATTCGACGATTTTTTCCAGGAAACCCCCAACGAAAAATACACACTATTCCTTCTTTCCTATCGAATCGATCATAACCGCTACCTACATTCCACAAAATTGTGCACCACAAATAGGAGCTAATAAAGAGACCTGCGATCCCATAGAAAGACATCACGATCCCTTGTGGAAAAAAAATTATTTCCTGAGACGGAAATAAAGATATCAAATCCCTACCAAGATAACTGGAAGTTCCAACCACTAAAAACCCTAATGAACCTAAAAAAAGGATAAAGGACCAGCAGAAATTGCTGATTTTTCGAGATCCTCTTATAAATTCTATCCATATACGTTCGGATCGACAACTCATACTAGATCTCGTTGCATTTTATTAGAATTGATAAAATAAAAAAAATCCATTTTACTTTTTTTGTTTCCGAAGTAACTCTAATCAACTAGCACTATTTTGTTGTGAACCTTTACTTTAGGAGTAATTCATCGAATTGCTTAGATCTAAAATAATAACATCACCTTTATATGATTCCCTATAGATACTTACATACATATAGATGTATTGACTTTACATCTCAAACATTCGTCTCCACCCATCCCGATCTATTATATATTTTCCATTTTTCAAATACTTATAATTCATTTACTCAGATATCATGTTTACGCACGTATAATCGCTTATGTTCGGAGTAAGCCACATGTTAGACTCTAGTCTACTAAATAGATAGCTGTGTTATGGTCAAAGTCCTAAGTTTTGAAAAAAAATAGACGAGATTTGGCACCATCGTATTTAAAAAATCTTATTTTTTTGAACATGAAGAGATAAAGAAGCCATTGCAATTGCCGGAAATACTAGGCCTACTAAAGGCACAAAAATAGAGGGTAAGTTGGTGAGAGTTGTCATAGAATGGATACCTCGACTTAATAAATATTTGTACCTGTTATTTATTGTTATATTAATTGTTATATTAATATTTTTACCTGTTATTGATTGTTATAAAAGGTTTCTTATAATTATTATAATTCATATATAATTATACTAAGTAATATCTACGTGAGTATATATATAGAAAAAGGAACGAGGAATGTCGAATTAAATAAATGTACTTACTCATCTTTGGGCATGAAATATATGTATCATAATACACTTTTTGTATTATTTTTTTTTTGTATTATTTTATTTATTACCTTGTCTTATAATTTGAATTTAATAAAATTTAATAAAGTAAAGATTTTGTTATAAATTCCCAAAAGTTCGTTATAATCCGATCCAACAACAGGGATTCTTAGTAAAACTAGAGATCCTCTAGAGATGTAGAAAGATGCAAGACTCTATGCCGATATTTGCTATAGTTGAATTATATATACACACATGTAATGTAAGAAGGGAGCATGAAATGAATTTTATTCCCCTGGCCTAATTTTGCGCAAGAAATAATTCGATCTTTTTATTTTTTTTGATAGGGGTTTCCTAATTACTAATCAGGAATATCGGTAAAAAAATTTCTCCGTAAGGCTTTACTTGATTGAATTTTGATTCGAGGGAACGAAAGCGTGGAGCTGAAATAACTCACTCAAAACACCTTTTAAAAGATTACGTGGTACGATTAGATCGAATAAGCCCTTCTGGAATAAATATTCAGCCGCCTGGGAACCCTCGGGGACTGTCTTATTCAATGTTTGTTCTATTACTCTTTTACCCGCAAATGCGATGTAGGCATTGGGCTCGGCAATAATGATATCCCCCAACATACCAAAACTTGCAGTCACCCCACCAGTAGTAGGAGATGTAAGGATTGATACATAGAATAATTTTTGATTTGATTGATAATCATATAAAGCAGAAGATATTTTTGCCATTTGCATCAAGCTCAAACTTCCTTCTTGCATGCGTGCTCCTCCAGAAGCACACACTAAAATAAGAGGTAAAAATTGATTGGTAGCATACTCGATCAAACGGGTGATTTTCTCGCCTACTACAGATCCCATACTACCCCCCATAAACTGAAAATCCATAACCCCAATTGCTACGGGAATACCGTTTAATTTACCTGTGCCCGTTTGAATAGCCTCAGTTAATCCTGTCTTTCTTTGATAAGAATCAATACGATCTTTATAAGGTTCCTCCTCCGAATGAAATTCAATGGGATCCAAAGAGACCATGTCTTCATTCATAGGGTCCCAAGTACCTGGATCAATCGAAACTTCGATTCTATCTGAACTACTCATTTTCAAATGGTATCCACATTGTTCACAAATATTCATTTTTGATTTCAAAAATTTCTTATAATTTAATCCATAACAATTTTCGCATTGAACCCATAAATGCCTGTATTTTTGAGTTACATGTAGATCATTAGAACTTTCTGTTCTAGTTAAATCACTTCGATCGGTGCTAGTTCTTATACTGGAACTCTCACTTTCACGACTATTTCCACCTTCCCCACAAATGTAACTATAAAAGTAACTGTCACTGTAATTGTGACTACCACTTAAAATGTAACTATCAATACAGATTTGAGCCCGAAGATAACTGTCAATGCAACTATTAAGGTGATTATTCCAACTATATTTAGTATCATACATGTAACGATCATAGTGGGAATCATCACTCTTAGATACATTATTTTGATAAGTAGAGTTATGAAAACTAGAAAAATAACTTTCTAGTTCACTTCCAAAAGAAGGGTCATTGTCAATCTCAAAAATTTGATTTTCAATATCCAAATATATGGAATAACTGCTGTTATTCCTATCCCTAACTAAAAAAGTGTCATCAGATACAAAATTCAGAATGCCAACTAAATTATCAAGAGTACTGTAACTAGAATTCTCACTATCACTAGGAATGTTTTTATTCATATCATTTATAATTGGTCCTTCACTTACACTGGTATTTTCAACAGGACCAAGACTATCGATTGATTTACTTAACCTACACCTGTATTCTAACTTCCCGTTAGACAACATCGAATTTAACCATCTTTTTTCCATAGAGCTTTCTTGCCCCTATTTACATGAAAATATAATAGATGAATAGTCATTCGATAAAAAATCATTTGAATATCTCATTTCCTATTAGAATACGGGTCTAAATCTAATCACTCGGATTATTAACTAA